ACTTAGATGAATAAATCATACTCTATCTATATTATTAACGAATATGTATTCCAACCTATCTCGAGGTATTTGTATCAATACCTATTCGGTAGATCCTTTTTTTTTCTGTGCCAGGAACCAGATTTGAACTGGTGACACGAGGATTTTCAGTCCTCTGCTCTACCAACTGAGCTATCCTGACCTTTTCTTGTGCATCATCCTAGTAGAGTATTTGTATCTATGTCAATTAAAGGGACTAAAAAATCAATAAAGTATTCCAAATTCCAAATTTGGAAATGGGGGGGGTAGTCCTATGCATTGTGCATGGCTTACTTAATAATACTTAAAAATAGAGTTAATAATCGAAGTTCCTTGCCTATACTATAATAAAAAAGAAATCTATTCAATGAATAGCATAAGATCCATTGAGTTCTCTTCGCACTCCTTTGTGAAAGAGTAGAATGAGAAAGTTAATGAATCTTAAACCGATTGATAAAAAGAAAAAAAGAGGATAAATACTATAGTATAGTTAGAGTTAGGGAATAAAAGAGGGTTTGGGGATAGAGGGACTTGAACCCTCACGACTTATAAAGTCGACGGATTTTCCTTTTACTAGAAATTTCATTGTTGTCAGTATTGACATGTAGAATGGGACTCTCTCTTTATCCTCGTCCGATTAATCCACTTTTTAAAAGATCTCGAAAACTATGAATTGAAGGATTTGATTACTCAATATTCGATTGGAATGGATTCACAATAATTCTAAAAAAATTCTGAATTTTCTATTTCATAATCATTCCTAATTTCATTCTAAAAAAGAATAAAGAACCTATATTATGATATGGGTTCTGTGATTAATCGTTTGCTATGTCAGTATCCATATGTGTGTATTAGATGTATAAACCCCTTACTTTCTCTAATTTAGAGGGAGTTCCACTACCAACACAACGTAATCAACTCGATTCGTTAGAACAGCTTCCATTGAGTCTCTGCACCTATCCTTTTCCTTTGGATTCTAGTTCGAGAACCACTTGTTTTCTCAAAACACGGATTTGGCTCAGGATTGCCCTTTTTTAATTCCAGGGTTTCTCTGAATTTGGAAGTTACCACTTAGCAGGTTTCCATACCAAGGCTCAATACAATCAAGTCCGTAGCGTCTACCGATTTCGCCATATCCCCATTTTCCTTTTCTTTGATTGAGACCTAGATTCCTTGTGTAATTTCATCCATCTCTTAGTTTTTTTTTTGGAATCGTTGAATTCATTACTCGACGTAGTCTAGCAGTTCGTCTCTATTTGAGAGACCCTGCTTGTTGCAATTCAGAATTGAATTGATTCTATCGTTGATGTATTTGCAATTCAATCCGAATCAATATATCCCAAAGTTTTTCTCTCCCCCACCCTTCTTTTTTAGAGTATTCAAAATCATACTCTAACGCTTGATATTCATTTTTTTTTCTAATCAGAATTAGCAATTTAATTTGCTATGATTCTATGTTCTCCTTAGTGAAATATTAATCATTAAATTATTAAGAAATAACAAAAAAAAACAAAATATCTCAAAAAATGTCTATAATGATCGAATGAAAATGCCAAGAAATTCGCATTTTCTCTTTATTATATCTTTCATATATATTATTCTTTTCTATGTATTAGATTACTTGTCCGAGCCATATCAAATTGAAAATATCTGAAATCAAATTCAATATAGAAATTGGAATAGATTTTATTCTATTAGAAAAATCAATTTGCGAATTAGAGAAATAAAAAGAAAGTTCAATAAATTCTATAATCCTATTTAAGGATATCCTCTAGTTAAGCATATCAAGCTAACTTGATTTTTATGAAGTTCTAGTATTTTTTTCTAAGTAGAACTTCAAATTTCGAACTAGTTAATAGCTAAGATTAATAATTAAGATCTGACATTTTACAGATTTCCTATACTATACATATTTCTATTTGTTACACTATTTCTGTTATGTAAGCCCACTTAGCTCAGAGGTTAGAGCATCGCATTTGTAATGCGAGGGTCATCGGTTCAAATCCGATAGTCGGCTTTTTTCTATATCGATGTTCCATGAACAAGAATCTCTCTTTTTCTCCGAATTAAATGGAGAATCCAGGATCTATTCTGTGGTTCTACCTTACAATTTTGCTAGATACAAAACAATAAAATAAATAATATATATACAAAAAATCCAGATGTTGATGAAATTCCATTTTTTGTGGTACTTTAGTAGATTTTACTCTGTTTATCCTTTAGTTTAATTCAGTTTTAATTTCGCTGTATTCTTTAATGTAAATACAATGAAATTCATTGTGTAAAATGAAATTTCAATAAAATCAAAAAGGAGTCTTCATGTCCCGTTATCGAGGACCTCGTTTTAAAAAAATACGCCGTCTGGGAGCTTTACCAGGACTCACTAGAAAAACACCTAAATCCGGAAGTAATCTGAAAAAGAAATTCCATTCTGGGAAAAAAGAGCAATATCGTATTCGTCTTCAAGAAAAACAGAAATTGCGTTTTCATTATGGTCTGACAGAACGACAATTACTTAGATATGTACATATCGCTGGAAAAGCAAAAAGGTCAACAGGTCAGGTTTTACTACAATTACTTGAAATGCGTTTGGATAATATCCTTTTTCGATTGGGTATGGCTTCAACCATTCCTGAGGCCCGGCAATTAGTTAACCATAGACATATTTTAGTTAATCGTCGTATAGTCGATATACCAAGTTTTCGTTGCAAACCCCGAGATATTATTACTACGAAGGATAACCAAAGATCAAAATGTCTGGTTCAAAATTCTATTGCTTCATCCGACCCGGGGAAATTGCCAAAGCATTTGACGATTGACACATTGCAATATAAAGGACTAGTTAAAAAAATCCTAGATAGGAAGTGGGTCGGTCTCAAAATAAATGAGTTGTTAGTTGTAGAATATTACTCTCGTAAGACTTGAACTTAATGAAAAAAGGAAAGGTTCATAGAATTTTCTTCCTCTTCCCCTTTCCCCGAACTAAATCGACCTAAGGCCCTTAATTGGTATTTTCCATTCAACTAGCAGAAATGGATTAACCCTAGGATCCTTTTTTTTTTTGTTCTTTCCTCTATGTGTATTTTACATACCACAGTAATTTACTATAGAGAATTTCTATTAAATAAAGGTATTATTGCTGGAATAAACTGTTATTTGATTTGATACATTGTGATCGTTAACGTTGATGAATTAAGAGAAACGGAAAGAGAGGGATTCGAACCCTCGGTAAACAAAAGTCTACATAGCAGTTCCAATGCTACGCCTTGAACCGCTCGGCCATCTCTCCTACATAATCTTATTATGGAAAATAAACTGAGTGAATAGCGAGTTTTCCTATTCCTGCAGTACAGGTACAACCACAACCGCTCGGGGGTTCCTTGGTTCTATTGGAAAAATTCCTTTTCATCTAAGTGGAAGGATCCAGGATTTTTTTACTAGGAATTCCGCTCCCTCGAAAAGTTTTAGTTTTGGTTTTCCCCAAACCAAAGAAAAAGAGAATGGAAGAATTCTTCTTATTCCATAATAAAATAAAGGAACCCTAAAATTCTGTTTGCATAAGGTACGCTACGCCATACAATCGGAATCTAAAAAAGGGTATGAGACAATTAATGACTTTGAAAACGCGAAATAGCTGATGAGAGAAGTTATTGTTGAGAAATAGAAAAGTGGAATGAAATCCAATCTTAGTCAAATATTTCATATCTCTTCTTGTCCAAACAGAAGGAAAAGGACACAATTTGAGCTGAGCGGAAAATCCATACCTCTCTTATCCATTTATAGCATATATATGGATCGATCGATTTATAAGAATCGAATGTGTTTGTTTTTATGGTATTTTGTGAAGGAATGAAAACAATTCTATATAGAATGGGTTGGGAATTATGCCTAGATCCCGTATAAATGGAAATTTCATTGATAAGACCTCCTCAATTGTAGCCAATATTTTATTGCGAATAATTCCGACAACCTCAGGGGAAAAAAGGGCATTTACTTATTATAGAGATGGTGCGATTTGACTCTTTTTTTTTTTTTTAGCCCTACCTACACCTCAGTCTTACGAGAAAGAGAGGGGGTTCGCATAGAGAGAACAAAATTAGTAAAGGAAACCCACGCTTGGAGAAGGTGAGGTGAACTAACAATTCCTTCTGTCGTGTATCCTCGATTGATGCGGCCTCAGATGCTTCAATTGTAGATTTGAGTATTGAGCGAAAGGTTACACCTACAGGATAGGTTCTGTATTACAGGCCAATCCTACTCTACTAGTACCAATAGGCAGCATAGGGGAGAAAAGCACTACACCTAGAAATAGGAATCAACAAGAGAAAAACTTTGTTAGAAATTAGCCCTTTCCTGATCGGTATCAGGGCTGGGAAGAATGGTTGGGATAACAAACAACCATCAGGTTTGTACTTTGGATACCCCTATAACCATCAAAGATCGTTGAAGTGGCTAATTCCTCTAAATAGGAGGCGTTGAGAACAAAGAAATTCTTGGAGCTATCGTTTTCCTCTAGCATTAATAGAATTCATTGGTGTTAAGAAAAACCTCTTGCGGGAAGGTTGGCTAGAGATTTCTTGGAAAAATACCAGCCCCTTTCGGTCCATAATGAGATGGGACTAATTCTATTTTTATTCTATAGATTATTTCGCTTAGTACTATGTACAGAAGGGAGGAGCCGTATGAGATGAAAACCTCATGTACGGTTTTGGAACGGAGATTTTTTGAATAGAATGAACGACCGTAACGGATGTTGGCTCAATCCGAAGGAAATTATGCGGAAGCTTTGCAGAATTATTATGAAGCTACGCGACTAGAAATTGATCCCTATGATCGAAGTTATATACTCTATAACATAGGCCTTATACACACAAGCAATGGAGAGCATACAAAGGCTTTGGAATATTATTTCCGGGCACTAGAACGAAACCCCTTCTTACCGCAAGCTTTTAATAATATGGCCGTGATCTGTCATTACGTGC